AAAATCTCCCTCTCGGTCTATGATACCTAAATGGAAGAAAAATCCGGATCAAACTCTTATTTCTCTTAACCTTAGGTTAATTTACTTCACCGAAAGGGAGCAAAATGGGTCGAACCCTTATTCGTATTAGTCTTTATTTTATTTTTGTTAGGTTTAAGTCTGACGAGAATAATATTCTACAACTAGCAATTCATTTATTTTCAAACCGACCCATTTACTATCTATTATTTGATTGACTAATCCTTTATATTGGAATGGTTGAAGAGTCAAATGGTTTGGCAATTCCTCATGAGGGGATGAATCGAGAGAATTTTGAATTAGAGCTCTAGATTTTTGTTCATCCCTCGCCGCAATAGTATCTCGGGGTTTGCAGCGATAACTTGGTATATCTACTATACGACCATTGACTAAAATATGTCTATGGTTAACTAATTGGCGAGCTCCCGGAATAGTCGGAGCCATACCCAACCGAAAAAGGATGTTATCCAGGCGCATTTCAAGTAATTGTAGTAAAACCTGACCTGTTGACCCTTTTGCCTTTCCGGCGATACGAACATATTTAAGTAATTGTCGTTCTGTAAGACCATAATGAAAACGCAATTTTTGTTTTTCTTCTAGGCGAATACGATATTGGGATTTTTTCCCGGAACGCGATTGGTTTCTAAGATCACTTCCAGCTCTGGGCCTTTTATTAGTTAGCCCTGGTAAAGCCCCCAGGCGGCGTATTTTTTTGAAACGAGGACCTCGATAACGCGACATAAAGACTCCTTCTTCTTATTTATATTTAATTATGAATTCTTATTGATGAAATTTCATTCTACATAATAAACCTAAACTAAAAATGAACTAAATTCTAAATCAAGCGAAATTTACTGAAGTATTATTCTATTAAATTAAAATAAATTAAAAAATAATGAGATGAGTTGGATAAATATCTAGATCTTTATATTCTATATATAGAAAAAGAAAAGGATTATTTTCGTGAGATAGTTGAAAATTCCTATAACTATAACATAATAAATCAATGGCTTTTGCCAAAAGAGGAAGACATTTTTTTTTTTCAATATTCTTTGATTTCAAAGATGCATTATCAATCATGTAAAACATCGAATAAAATAAATAGAGAAAAGCCGACTATCGGAATCGAACCGATGACCATCGCATTACAAATGCGATGCTCTAACCTCTGAGCTAAGCAGGCTCACATAACATAAATTCGACATGCATAGGAATTCAATAAACTCTTAGAATCTTTGCTATTCACTAGTATACTATTTGAATTCTTAGCTATTCATATTCATAATTAATATATTCATATTAATTATGAATATGAATATATTAAAGAATAGAATATATCATTTCAAATAACTGTTAAATATTATAGAACATAACGATTAATCTAGCGATATAGAATTTCAATTTTTTTATTACAATGAAATATTCTTTTATATATATTATTTGATTTTTGAAGTCAAAAATCAAATAATATATATATATAAAAAAGAATCGACCGTTCAAGTATTCGAAATTTAATGGGGAAATGAGCTGAAGAGAGACAGATGTATAGCATATGTATCCACCTATATTGAATTGCGGATACAGAAATGATAAAATCGTTTTTGATTGGACGGAATATGAGCCTCCTATAGAAGATGAAAGAAGATAGACAAGAAATCAAAGACAAAGAGGAGAAAACACTTTTTCGAGACAGGAATCGGCATCTATCTAATGAATTCAACGGCTCCGGTATAAATGAAAGAAAAAAGGGAACGAGATCACAATGAGATTTTCATCTCAAAAAGGGGGATATGGCGAAATCGGTAGACGCTACGGACTTAATTGGATTGAGCCTTGGTATGGAAACTTACTAAGTGATAACTTTCAAATTCAGAGAAACCCTGGAATTAAGAAAAATGGGCAATCCTGAGCCAAATCACGTTTTCCGAAAACAAACAAAGGTTCAGAAAGCGAAAAGAAAAAAGGATAGGTGCAGAGACTCGATGGAAGCTGTTCTAACGAATGGAGTTGATTGTCTTACGTTATTAGAGGAATCCTTCTATCGAAACTTCAGAAAAGATGAAGGATAAACCTGTATACATAATACCGAAGAATTGTTGTGAATCGATTCCATATTGAAGAAAGAATCGAATATTCATTGATCAAACCATTCACTCCAGAATCTGATAGATCTTTTGAAGAACTGATTAATCGGACGAGAATAAAGATAGAGTCCCGTTCTACATGTCAATCCCGGCAACAATGAAATTTATAGTAAGAGGAAAATCCGTCGATTTCAAAAATCGTGAGGGTTCAAGTCCCTCTATCCCCAAAAAGACCATTTGGCTTCCTAATTCTTTATTGTATCCTTTTTTCGTTAGCGGTTCAAAACCCTTATCTTTCTCTTATCTTTCTCATTCACTTTCACTACTCTTTATACAAATGGATCCGAGCGGAAATGCTGTTCTCTTATCACATGTGATATATATGATACATGTAAAAA